TTTCGCAAAGCAATGAAAAAGGCTATAGAATTAACTGAACAAGCAGATACAAAAGGAATTCAAGTGCAAATTGCAGGACGTATTGACGGAAAAGAAATTGCGCGTGTTGAATGGATCAGAGAGGGTAGGGTTCCACTACAAACCATTCGCGCTAAAATTGATTATTGTTCCTATACAGTTCGAACAATCTATGGGGTATTAGGCATCAAAATTTGGATCTTTATAGAAGGGGAATAATAAACCTTTATTTCCCTTTGCATTCTATCCAGCGATGTAACAAAAAATGATAAATTAGTTTCTTCTTTTTCTTTTCTGTTCAATAAAAAAAAATGAACAATAATAATTCTATTATAATTCTATAGGGTTTAATAAAAATTTAATTCATCTTTTGATAAAATTGCTATGCTTAGTGTGTGACTCGTTGGTTTTTTGAGGGTTAGTATAAAAAAACAGCCCCATAGTATAAAAATATAAACAAATAACTATAGAAGTAATAACCAACTCATCACTTCGTATTATCTGGATCCAAAGAACCAGTCAAGATATGATATATTGTTCATATTGTTGTAGCAACTGAAATCTTTTTTATTAAAAAATATGCTTCTAAGTTGTCAATCGAAATAAAAAAGAAAGGGTATGGATAATTGGAAAGATGAGAGAAAGAAAGAAAAAGGATATTGATGATATATAATTCCAATATGTAAGGTCTATGAGTCATCTCAGAAAAAATCTGCGTAATAAAGCACCAATACGGATTCATCATTAAATGGATCTGCTCGTCGAACAAAAAATAAAGAGCTTCGAGCCAATAAAGACTAAGAATATTGACTCAAGAACTAATAGCTCCGTTGTAAAATTCAGACCTAACCATTAAGTAAGAAGCGATGGGAACGATGGAACCTATGAATTCAAAAGATTTTAGTGAAAATGAATTCGAATGATTCATTGATCGGGATGGCGGAACCGGCCAGAGACCAATTCATCTATTCGGAAAAGTTATGAACTAATGATAGAACTCAAATAGAAATTGAAAGAGTAAATATTCGCCCGCGAAAACTTTATTTTCTTGGATTGCTAAAATTGGGTCAACCCAATACGATAAAGAGTAAAACAAAAGAAAGATTTGTTTTAACATTCTAAAAGATATAAATATAAGAAAAAAGAGTTATTTAATATATTTAGATTTAGTTATCTATACAAACAAGATACACAAATGAATAATAGATTTGATCTAGATTAAATGAAATCAATGATTCAGTATATTACTTATTAAATACATGTATATCTTAATTCAAATTATATTCTATCTGAATTGAATTCAAAATCTTTAATTTGAATTGATTTTATTCGCGAGGAGCTGGATGAGAAGAAACTCTCACGTCCGGTTCTGTAGTAGAGATGGAATTCAAAACAAACCATCAACTATAACCCCAAAAGAACCAGATTCCGTAAACAACATAGAGGAAGAATGAAGGGAATATCTTATCGAGGTAATACTATTTGTTTTGGTAAATACGCTCTTCAGGCACTTGAACCCGCTTGGATCACATCTAGACAAATAGAAGCAGGTCGACGAGCAATGACACGAAATGCACGTCGCGGTGGAAAAATATGGGTCCGTATATTTCCAGATAAACCAGTTACAGTAAGGCCCGCAGAAACACGTATGGGTTCAGGTAAAGGCTCTCCCGAATATTGGGTAGCTGTTGTTAAACCAGGTCGAATCCTTTATGAAATGGGTGGAGTAACAGAAAATATAGCCCGAAGGGCTATTTCAATAGCAGCGTCCAAAATGCCTATACGAGCTCAATTCATCATTTCGGGATAAAAAAGAAATAGGCCTTAAAAATAGCGGGTGCAGGTTTCTTTTTTTGAACAAATAATATTTCTTTTTTTCTTCGACCTTTGTATTGTAAAAAACAAAAAAAAAAAAAAAAAAAAAAAAAAATGATATGATTCAACCTCAGACCCATTTGAATGTAGCAGATAACAGCGGGGCTCGAGAATTGATGTGTATTCGAATCATAGGAGCTAGCAATCGTCGATATGCTCATATTGGTGACGTTATTGTTGCTGTGATCAAAGACGCAGTTCCAAACATGCCTCTAGAAAGATCAGAAGTGGTCAGAGCTGTAATTGTCCGTACTTGTAAAGAACTTAAACGTGACAACGGTATGATAATACGATATGATGACAATGCTGCAGTTGTGATTGATCAAGAAGGAAATCCAAAAGGAACTCGCGTTTTTGGTGCGATTGCCCGAGAATTGAGACAGTTCAATTTTACTAAAATAGTTTCATTAGCTCCCGAGGTATTATAAAATGAGACTACGATATGGTTATAGGTTATAGTAGGGTATTTAAAAGAAATAGATTAAGATTAATTTAGTAGATTTTGTCTCACGTATATACCTTTCAAAATTCATATTAATATTCATAAACAAATACGTAAAAAAAAAATGTTGATTATATCCAAATTTGGAGGCACCAATCATTTTAATTAATCATGAGTAGTGATACTATTGCTGACATAATAACCTCTATACGAAATGCCGATATGTATAGAAAAAGCGTGGTTCGAGTAGCATCTACTAATATCAGCCAAAGTATTGTTAAAATACTTTTACGAGAGGGTTTTATCGAAAACGTGAGAAAACATCGAGAAAACAACAAAGATTTTTTGGTTTTAACCCTACGACATAGAAGGAATAGGAAAAGGACTTATCGAAATCTTTTAAATTTAAAACGGATCAGTCGGCCGGGTCTACGAATCTATTCTAACTATCAAAGAATTCCTAGAATTTTAGGCGGGATGGGAGTTGTAATTCTTTCTACCTCTCGGGGTATAATGACAGACCGGGAGGCTCGACTAGAAAGAATAGGCGGAGAAATTTTGTGTTATATATGGTAATTTTTCTAATATCCGAATTGAATAGGAAACTTCTTTTTTGTGAAAAAGAAAAGAGAAGGAGTGGGTTGTCTAATAGGGTTCTTCCTCCACTAGTTGATACTTCAAGGAGGTTTGACCTGGAATGAAAGAACAAAAATGGATTCATGAAGGTTTAATTACTGAATCGCTTCCCAATGGCATGTTCCGGGTTCGTTTAGATAATGAAGATATGATTCTAGGTTATGTTTCAGGAAAGATCCGACGTAGTTTTATACGAATATTGCCAGGAGATAGAGTCAAAATTGAAGTAAGTCGTTATGATTCAACCAGAGGTCGTATAATTTATCGACTCCGCAACAAAGATTCGAAAGATTAGGTTTTTTCAACTTCACTATTTCTTTTTCTTTCGCAGGAATACGATTCAAAATCGAAAATTACAATAAACTTATTTTCTTCCAAGAAAAGGATTCAAAATTAAAGTAAGGAGTGGCAAATATGAAAATAAGAGCTTCTGTTCGTAAAATTTGTGAAAAATGTCGACTAATCCGTCGTCGGGGACGAATTATAGTAATTTGTTCCAACCCAAGACATAAACAAAGACAAGGATAATAAGACTCGTTAAAGACCCAATATACAAATAAGAAGGGGGATCTTTTTTGACATGAAATGGATATATCCATATATCTCTGACTCAAATTTATGAGATGATAAAATATGGCAAAAGCTATACCGAAAAAGGGTTCACGTGGACGTATTAGTTCGCGTAAGAGTATACGTAAAATACCAAAGGGGGTTATTCATATTCAAGCAAGTTTCAATAATACCATTGTGACTGTTACAGATGTACGAGGGCGAGTGGTTTCTTGGTCCTCTGCCGGTACTTGTGGCTTCCAAGGTACAAGAAGAGGGACGCCGTTTGCTGCTCAAACCGCAGCGGCAAATGCTATTCGTGCAGTAGTAGATCAAGGTATGCAACGAGCAGAAGTCATGATTAAAGGTCCCGGTCTTGGAAGAGACGCAGCATTACGAGCTATTCGCAGAAGTGGTATACTATTAACTTTCGTACGGGATGTAACCCCTATGCCACATAATGGCTGTAGACCCCCGAAAAAAAGACGTGTGTAGAAATCAAAATTGAAGATATTTCAATAGCAAGAGAAACAAGAGAGCAAGAGAAACAAGAGAAATAAATGATTCAATGATCAGATCAAATAATATTATTATGGTTCGAGAGAAAATAACAGTATCTACTCGGACACTACAGTGGAAGTGTGTTGAATCAGCAGCAGACAGTAAGCGTCTTTTGTATGGGCGCTTTATTCTGTCTCCGCTTATGAAAGGTCAAGCAGACACAATAGGCATTGCGATGCGAAGAGCTTTGCTTGGAGAAATCGAAGGAACATGTATCACACGCGCAAAATCTGAGAAAATCTCACACGAATATGCTACCATAATGGGTATTCAAGAATCAGTACATGAAATTTTAATGAATTTGAAAGAAATCGTATTGAGAAGTAATCTCTATGGAACTTGTGAGGCGTCTATTTGTGTCAGGGGCCCTGGATATGTAACTGCTCAAGATATCATCTTACCGCCTTATGTAGAAATCGTCGATAATACACAGCATATAGCTAGCTTGACGGAACCCATTGAGTTGGTTATTGGATTACAAATAGAGAAGAATCGTGGATATCTTATAAAAGCGCCAAATACCTTTCAAGATGGAAGTTATCCTATAGATCCTGTATTCATGCCTGTTCGAAATGCGAATCATAGTATTCATTCTTATGAAAATGGTAACAAAGAGATACTATTTCTCGAAATATGGACAAATGGAAGTTTAACTCCTAAAGAAGCACTTCACGAAGCCTCCCGGAATTTGATTGATTTATTGATTCCCTTTTTACATACCAAAGAAGAAAATTTAAGTTTAGAGGACAATCAACACATAGTTCCTTTACCCCCTTTTACCTTTTATGATAAATTGGCTAAACTAACAAAAAATAAAAAAAAAATGGCGTTGAAATCGATTTTTATTGACCAATCAGAATTGCCTCCCAGAATCTATAATTGCCTCAAAAGGTCCAACATATATACATTATTGGACCTT